CTGCACTAGCTCCCCATACTCCAACAATTCAGAATAATTGAATTAAGACAGACTCGAAGAATACGTAGAATAGAAGTAGATCTAGAACTACGAATACTGCAACTAGTAGACTTTCCAGTACTAGGAAAGCAATCATTCATTATTTTTTATTGTATTTAACATTATCCCAACTAGCTAATACACAGATTGGTCATGTTAATGTTGTAAGTAATACTAAGTAAAGTGACGTCAACTCCTATGTGCATGTGCAGATAGCTAAGTAGGTTGTATTAAGCAGTAAGTCTTGTGATGAGCTACTGTCAAACTCACCCCACATTCTCATTGATACAATGAAAGTAACCACAGTAGTTAGAAGCGCAACTCGCTTAACACGTGAGATTTGTGCAGGTGTATACTCACTCATAGGAGCTAGGATTAAAGCTCCGAATAAGAATAAGTGCTGTAAGCATGATATAATGAATGAAATTGACCTCCCCCTATTATATATATATATATAGTTTTATCTTTCTATTTCAAAAAATCAAAAACTATATGTCTTTCTCATTTGCTGCCACTCAACAACAGCTGGTCTCAGCTCTGCACATTTCTAACCATTTTTTCTTTCTTTCAGCTAAAGATTGTTATCATCTGGTATGAGAGCCCAGGTTGTACAGATATAGTAGTGATACAATCTTCTGGATCTATGGTTGCTGATATGATTACTGCATTAACGCATACGATTGTTAAGCATCGCAAAATTGAACCTCTAAATGTAGATGTTTGGAAGATGAGAATGCAGTTGCTTCTCAAAGAACGGGATCTTTTTTTTTTTTTCATTCTTGATAAAATAAAAGATAAGCCCGCAGATCTGGCGCTAATGGTTTCTTCAATCAAGTGAGATAGTTTTGTTTTGTTGTAGCCAAACAACAAAAGAAAGCATATGAAGAGCATCTATAGTTGTAGACAGTAAAAAAAAAGTTCTTCGAAGCTGTGCTAATGGTGGTCAAGGATAAGGTACTAGTTTCAGTGGGAGACATTGAGTCTGCATGAGAAAGATGGGAGACTCCACAGAGAATGTATGAGTCAGTGACAATGGTAAACATGAAGTTTCTTCGGCAACGGTTTTTTCCAAGCAAGATGCAAGAGGGGACGAGCATGTCTCAGCACTTAGACAAGATGGAGAAGATTTTCAAAGAATTTGTAGCAGTGAGAGTCAAAATGACTGATCGTGATCAGTGACCGGGAAGTCTGCTGAAGTCGTTTGAGTCTTTGACAACCACCCTCTCCCGTGAAACTCCTCCTTTAACTATGATTGATCTGACGATTTTCTTTAGGCAGAAGCTGAAAAGAGATTTGAACAGCAATCTGAAAAGACTAATGCTGCGCAAAAGAATATGTTTCAAAAGAAGAATAAGCACAAATGCAGAAGGACCTGAAAAACATAGAGTGTTGGTCCTGCAAGAAGAAAGGTCACTTGACTTTTGTTTTGAGTGCCCATAAAAGAAGGAAGGGAAAAAGCTATGATGATCAGGAAAAGGTGGTGTTGGTCACTACTATGGCCCTCTTTGCCAACATTTCAGATAGTTGGTGGATCGGGTCCTCGCATCATATTTTCTTCCGAAAGGAAGAATTTGGTGCAAATATGATTGAAGAACTAGGTTCTTCATATATGGGCAATGGCACTTCGACTGTAATCAGAGGCCGAGGGAATGTGTAATTGCTGTTGGAAAACGGAAAGTCAGAAGCAAATGTTGATTTTCTTTTTTTTCTTCTTTTTTTCTCTTCGAATCATCGAATGATCGAGCAAGCCAATCTCGATGAAACGAAAAGCAACTACATCCCTCTATTCCTGACGTGAACGGTCATTCTTAATAATGAAATAACTTTTTTCAACCTCGAATCAAACCCTTTCTTTTCTCTCTTCCAGGGCGCTTTCCCATGCTGCATCCGAAGCAAGACCACCTAAGCATTCGTCCCTCTTCAACGGCTGATCTCTCCCAATCAAACGAACTCCTTCTCTATCTCTCGGATCCGATCCCAGCTCGCCCCGCCTGTCTTCAAATCATTGTTCTGCTGGTACGATTTTATCTTACGAGCGCCTGTTCGACTTCGCCTGGTGAAGCAGGCAATGCCAATGCTAAGTCCTCTTGTCCATCTCTGTCAAGCGGAAGCTAAGCAGCCGGTCCCACCCATCTCCTAGTTTTGATCGAAAGGCTGGCTAACCAGCCAACTCAATGTTGCTCCCTCTGGCTCCCCTCTTGTTCTCCAATCTCATCCACCGGCGGAAGCATCTGAACCTCGTATTCCATCTCCTCCATCGGAGCTTAAGAGGCCCTCGAATGCTGCATTGGAGCGAGTTCTTCCACTGCCGAGTCCAGTTCAGGTAGCCATTCGTTCATGCTTCGCCTGGAACCTACATAGATGAAGGGCGAGGTGGTGGTAGGGAAGCTGGTACTAGTATCGAAACCATTGTCGTTGCTTTTGGGACTCCTTTCCTCTCTAGCCAGATGGCGAAGCGAGCAAGGTGAGATGGCTAAGTCTGTCACAATCCTCCCCCTCGACGGTTTCCTCTCGAATGGCAGACAAGACCTACCTTCTGGCGGATCCACCCGCAGGTAGACCGACTGAGTATAATCTACTACTGGACCACCAGGAACAGCTCGTCACCTTCGCTTATGGATAAACGACAGGGTCTTTCTTTCTACATACAGAAAAATAGGTGCTGCTACCTCTTATTAGCAAAAACGGAGCAGCTGCTTCCCTTTGCCTTTCCCGCGTCTGGGTCTTTATCTACTAGTGATGGCGCTACCTAAACCACTTGATCAATAGCCTATGCTACCCTTCCCGCTACTACAGGTAGGTGGTTCCAGTCCCTCAAAAAACCGCTTCCCGCCATCGATCCGTAACTGGAAGGGAAGCTGTGACACCAAAGGATACTAGGCGAGATGGTGCAGCTTCGGGTCTACTGGGTAAGTGACTGGTACCATAATCAGTATGTTGGGGATACCGACGAACTGTGACGTGATGCATCGCTTTTGAGGAGTATTGCAACTCAAAAAAGTGGAACCAGCCCGAAAGCAAGAGAAAGAAGGTTTCGTTTACCACTGGAACTGGAGTAGCGGAACTAGCACGACGAACAATGCTCGGCACTCTGTCAAGTGAGCCCCTCTCATTCTCTAGTTGCCCTATAGTTGCCCTGTAGTTGCATTCTTAGCTCAATACCCTTTCACCGCCTTCTCACGCGCCCTTACAGAACAACTACTGCGAGAGCCTTTCCTTCCTTCACTTCGTTTCGGTGCTCGCTATTTTACTGGTCCGGGTCTGATTCTTGGGAAGAATATGTCGGATCTTTTTCTTTTTGCAAAGTCGAAAGTCAGGAAAGCGGGAAGCTTAGTTAGAACTGGGTCTGGGGGTAATGGTAATTACCTCTCTTTATATATCTCTATATAGTGTGGCATGAGAAAGTCGGGCTCTCGCTTTATCGCTTCTATAAACTCTGTTTCCAGTATACGAAGCTTAATCTCTAGAATAGATTGAATATTCTCATCAATTTGATTATTTAAAGCCTATATGCGATGTATAGACTTTAGTTATTTTGGAATGTACTAGTTGTGTTCGAAACGTTGTTAATAAGGAATCAACGGGTATTTCCAGATATATTACTGAAAAGAATCGACACAATACACCTAGTCGATTGGAATTGAGAAAATTCTGTCCCTATTGTTACAAACATACAATTCATGGGGAGATAAAGAAATAGATATAGATCGAACCGAGTGCTTGTGTGTCACTCTTCCAAGGAAAATGAAAAAAAAAAAGTAGATATCAAATCAAAGCTGAGAAGAATTGGGTGTCCCTTGGTTGTTTTGTTATTATCAGCGGAAAAGGCTTACCCATTGAAGTTTTTTTTTTCTATTGTTCGTGACTGTTGACTACCGGTCGGTCTTCTTTCAATTTGTTGGCTTGACCCGAGGTAATGAAATTATGACGAGTGGGGCTTTCGGGCTTTTTTCGATCAATCTGCCTTTGTTTGCTTTCCGTCTGGTCTTTTTCTAGCTTTACTGACAAATAATCCAATTTTGGTATCTTACTCTATTGAAGGACTCCAGGATAGGTTTCGTACATTCTTCTATCTAGGAAGAGTCAGTCCACTATTTCATTGCCTTACCCTCTAAGCATGATAAATTGAATTTCCTTAGTGGCAATTTCCTTTTCTTTTGTGCCAGCTCAAGCGCCTGTTAAGAATATAATTTAACCAAAAAAGTCAGATAGATCGTCTCTCACTTCTTGAAACTGAGGGTCTGGAAGAGTTGTCCTTTCCCTTCCACTATTGAATATCCTATTTTTTAGGGGCTTACTCCACTCTTAATTGCATTACCTCCTCTCTTTTCTTTTGTAAGTGAACGAAAGGCTAACATAAGCTAGAGTTGAACGATCTACTGAAATAGCCTGATGGTGAATGAGACCTCTTAAAGACATTACCTTGGCTTTTGACTTTTTAGGTATTTCATTCTTTCGGATCCTGCCCGGCTTACTTTCGCTAGGCATAATAGGAAGAACCTCACTTCTCACCGAAACTGCGAAGGTGCAACCATTTACACAGGATGGCGGCTTACCGCAAGTCCCTTCGGTCTTTAGCTCTGGTGGGCGTGGTTCTGTAGTTCTTCTGGCCTTCCTTCATGTCGTAGCCTTAGCTTATCGATGGGTCTTGCATTAGATACATACAGCATTTTCTTTGACTCATGTCTTGGAGAAGAACGTTCTTTGTTTGAGTTTGAAGCCGTTACCTTTCAGGAGAGCCACCTGGGCGAGACCCTTCTCTTTTTCTTATTTCCATATGGTATGTTAAATCACTTGTGAAGTCGACTTCACTTGACTATGTCTGCTTCAACTTCACCCTAGACTCGTGTCGTGTAGTGTAAGTGTAGCAAGACTAATAAGTGGTCGAGTGAATTTATGAACGAGCAACTATTATATATTATAAGCAATACCATTCTATTCTATTTTGAGATTCTTCCTCCACTCACTTCCACGGGCGAATGGAGTCTACTACACTCTTTCTTGGCTAGTGTAGTAGACTCCATTATAGGTTATTCGGAAGGGCTCCGTATAGTTGGCGTAACGTTGTGGTTGTTCCCTCGACTGACCGAAAAAACGAATTCCAGAGGCATCTTCCATTCATATCGATTTTGGTTTTTCTGCACCATATTTTGATCTACCTCTTCTTCGATCCGGAATTCCCAGCAAATCCTTGACTCCTCGAATACAATGGGATTTCACACCTGGCGAATCTTTCACTCTACCTCCTCTTATTAAGACCATAGAATGTTCCTGCGAATTATGACCTTCGCCCGGAATGTGAGCAAATATATCATGTCGATTGCTCAACCGTACTTTGGCTATCTTACGTGGAGCTGAATTAGGTTTTTTCGGTGTTCTCGTTGAAACACGCGGGCGTACTCCTTGCTTCTGGGGACATTGATCCGAAGCTCGAGTACGGTCCGTGCGCCGTTTTTCTTCTCTACCATAACGAATCAATTGATTTAATGTAGGCATCGCTCTTTCCTTTGTCCTTCCCCCTTTTTTTGCCCTATCACTTGTTCTTACTCCCGATCCGAAGCACCCCTTTTCCATTCATAGAGAGATCCAATTGTCAAAATCAATAAAAAGGCCATCATGGACCAAAATCCAAACGGATCAATCTTGTTGGGAGGTACTGCCCAAGGAAAGAAAAAGGTTACTTCCGGATCAGGGATAATAAATAAAATTGAAACAAGATAAAATCGTATATCGAAACGACTTCTGGCATCACCGGAAGGATCGAAACCACATTCGTAGGCCGACAATTTTTCTGGATAGGTCGAACTATTAGAAGCAAATGGAAAAGGAAGACCGAGTGGGATCAAAGAAACTAGCGGACTGATCACAAAATAGATAAAAATAGGTGCAAATTCTGACATCACCACAGCCCACTTTGTTCTCTCGCTCCTTGCTCGCGGAGCGGCATACCGGAAAAAAAAGAAAGAAGAAAATCCAGAGACAAAAGAAAGACGAGGGAGAGATCATAGTTCCGAATGACCCTTAAGACCCTTCGATTACCAAGGAATATAATTTATAAGGAGGTCCTTAAGGAGATTGGGCTTCTTTCGGATTTGATCCTTCCATTCCCGTAGGCTTTCTGCATCTGTCTCATGATCTATATCCAAGTCCTGAGACATTAGCAACTCAGCGGATCTGGAGTATAGTTCCCCCATATTGGGAAATAGCACGGCCAGCCACCCCCCATGCACCTTCAAAGACTCCTTTTTCAGCTTGTGGATTATTAGAGTTTTCACCTCTTCTCGAAGTCTCGCACGCTCTTCTTGATCGGGAGCGAGGTGGGCAACTTCTGCCGGTGCTGGCGCCTGCGGCAGGGCCTCTTGAGCCGCCCCCGGAGAATCGACTGGATTAGCGGGAATCACAGGCCGAGCTGTAGGTTGATTCACGGAACCGCTATCCGTGTCGGTTTCGGGAAAAGGCTCCATTAGCACCCGCTCTTCGAACGAGGACTTCCCTGTCCACGAGGTCGAGTTTGACAAGCCCGAACCCCCCGAAGAAAGCATAAAGTTTTTTATGTTTTCCATATCTAAGAGAACACAAATGACTTGTATACAGCAGAGACCCCCGAACCCGAGTCCACTAAAGAGGAAGCGGAAAGATTTTCCCAGTAGCATAGATTTGATCTTACCCATTAGCATATGCCAATCTAGATCGAGGACTACAAAGTCAGAATAGCATATAGTGAGTAAGGTGAGAAGTAAGAAGAGAATGATTCTGAAAAAAAAAATGAAGATTCGCCCTTTTGATTCTACTGAAAAGATATCCAAATCGATTTTTTTAGAAACTAAAGGAAGACCGCGTGGGATCAAAGAAACTAGCGGACTGATCACAAAATAGATAAAAATAGGTACAAATTCTGACATCACCACAGCCCACTTTGTTCTCTCGCTCCTTACTCGCGGAGCGGCATACCGGAAAAAAAAGAAAGAAAGTGCCTAACTACATCTCCTTCGGACCAAGACGGACAGATTCATATAAAGAAAGAAAGAAAAAAAAGGTGCCTAACTACATCTCCTTCGGACCAAGACGGACAGATTCATATAAAGAAAGAGGGGATAAGAAGGGATAGCGCGTCGATCAGCATGGGATAAGACCCGAAGCAGCGGATAGTAGAAATTCCTTGAGTTAAGCATAAATAAGTACCTCAGAGGCTACGAGAAAGATCTGAGGGCGATCTCGCATTGTTGCTTCACAAAGCCCTTCCTTCTTTATATACGCAATATTTCGTCTAGCCCCGGTTCTTTTCCCCCCTCGTAGACAAGACAATTGCTAGCCTGAAAGTGGCTGGATACTAAGTAACTCTTCATTCCGTCATCTCTCCAGAAGAGCCAAATACCTGCTCCCTGTGCATCAATTTGAATAACTTTAGATAGTTGAGCTTTATTGGAAATTTTGTCAGCAAGAGTGCATCTTGTGCGAGTCTCAAGCAATACCAGTATACTAGGATCATGAGATCGAAGCAAATCAGATAAATTCCTTCTGAACTTGGCTACGCTCCTCTCACTTTGTTCTCAACTTTCCTAGTAGGAAGTTTGAAAGATAAGAAATTCCTCTTATTTAGAATAGTGAGGGATGGGTAGCGCTCAATCTCCACGGAGCGTTGAGGCCCTTTGCTAAGAAAGAGCCCGACGGAAGGCACGAGTAGATATGGAATTGAGCTTTCCGCCCAGCAAGCTCAATGCTTATCTCCGGTGATTGAGCAAGCCACACCGGATTTTTTTTTTCAACTGAAGCATTTAAGCGCCATTCAGGCGTGTGCATTTTAGCACCCCCTGCAGGCTTGCCACTCAGCGGGGCCACTTCTTTTCGGGTCAACTTAGGGTTTGTTTGACAAATCCCCTGATTCCGGTTTCAGCTTCTTTCGATCTCTCTTTCTAACCAGCCCTTACGACCACTCATTTCAAAACTTGAAAGAAGAAAAAGTCTGTCACGGCGAAAGTGGGTTCCCCCGAAGGTGTTCTTAGAGGACGCATTCTCGTTCATTGATTCCTCCGTTGACTCTTCTCTCTCGCTCTTAAATCCACCTTTCTTAAGTTAAGCAATTTCTGTTGTCTTCTTTCGTCAGCTGAATTTCACCATTCTCTATTGCTTCTCTTATGAAGTGATACTTGATTGCGATGTATTTTGTACTATTGTGTGTGGAAAACCTTTTTCTTTCCAATGGCAATGGCTGATTTGTTGTCGCAGAATCTTTCTGTTCCTTCTTCTTGACTTTGGCCAACATCTTCCAAAATTATTCGAAGCCAAATTGCTTGAGAAGTTGCCATTGACGCAGCCACATATTCTGCCTCTGCTGAGGATTGAGCTACAGTTTCTTGCTTCTTGGAGGCCCATGAGAATACACCTGACCCGAGAGAAAATGAATAACCAGATGTACTTCTCATAGCATCAGCCGATCCAGCCCAATCGCTATCACTATATCCAACCAACTTAAAGTCTGAAGAGTAGTTGTACCAAATTCCATAGCCAATAGTCCCTTGCAAGTATCTTCATAGTCTTTTTGCTGCTCCAAAATTCATTTGGCTTGGGCTTTGCATAAATCTGGATAAAAAACTTGCTGCAAACATGATGTCGGGCCTCGTAGCAGTTAGGTACAAAAGACTTCCAACCTAACTTCGATATAAAGAGGCATTCACCTTCTTTTCTCCATCTTCTTTCATCCATTTTTCATTTGCTACAAGAGGAGTAGCAACAGATTTGCAACCAAACACTTGAACTGATTAAGAATATATTAATAATCTTTCTTTTTCCGGTGACTGAGAAGGCTTTTTAGGGTTGTTTTATTATGCCTGGATGAAGATTTGAAGTTATGTACAGTTGTGGATGTGGTCTTTGGTTGATGTATATGAGTTTAAGCATTACCACACGCTTCTTTTAGAGAAATAGAGTTTCTTAAGCTGTTCAAATCCCTACGGAGGAGACCTCAAGTAACGTAACCGGGCCAACCCAGAAACCGATCACACCTATGGGAAGCAGTCAGAGTGACCACCCCAGTTTGATGATCAGTACTGTGAAGTTGGATGGAAGAAACTATTTAGCCCGGTCTCAGTCGGCAAGGATGTTCATAAGGAGCAGAAGGAAATGTTGGTATATTACCGGTTCTAAGAAGGAGCCGCCCGCGGATGATCCATCCCATGAGGACTGGGAAAGTGACAATCTGACGGTTATGTCTTGGCTTCTTCATTCGATGAAGCCCACAATTTGCGAGGGGCTATAGTTCTTGAGGACTGCAAAGGAGATATGGGATAGAGTCCAAGAGATGTATTCTCAGAGAAATTCTTTGGCACGGAATTACCAACTGTATCGGGAGATTGCCACCATGCAGCAAGGGAAGATGTCCATGGAAGAGTACTACGCGGCTCTGAAAAAGAAGTGGGAGAAAGACGATCACTATCAGCCCTTAGCGACCACAGTGGAAGGCATTAGGAAACAGAATGAGCAGCGGATAATCTGTCAGTATCTGGCCGGGCTTCGATCTGAGTATGAGCTTCAGAGGGTGCAGGTTCTGTTCTAGGGAAGGATACTTGACCTTCCTTGGAATCTTTTTACAATTACATGAGGGGTGAAGCAAGTAGTCGTGCTATGAGTGGTGGTTCTAATATTTCAGAGAGGTCTGAACTGGTAGCTGATTCTAGACCGTACAGAGGGAACCTGAGTTCTGGTAAGGGCCAGACCCAGGCCCCCATGTCTTCTGCAGATAGAGAGAAGTGGAGTTGCACTCATTGTGGCAAACGGAGGCACACGAAGGAGTGGTGTTGGGATTTACATTCTCATTTGAGACCCAAAGAGAGTCAAATAGTGCAAACACGGCTGCGATTGAAGAGGAGTATGCACCTACACATCAGCCTACCTCTGATAGTGCGACGCCAGACCCAAGGGATCAAGCCATCAGCGATCTACAACAGAAGGGCTCTTCAAGCCAGCCTTGATTGAAAGGAGAATCGGTCTAATCTCAGGTAAACCACAGTCGGAGTCATAAGGAAAGTACCAGTTGGACAGGGAGCACCCATCGGTAAAGCCATTTCTTGATCTTTCACAGCAGGCAATGTCAGACGGTAGTTCAAAAAGTTCTTCAGAAGGCTGGCCAGCACAAGAGAAAGCAGAAGGATAGCTATAGAAGTGGGGGATTGATTCAAAAAGTGGTTTAAATAAAAAGAGGGAACAAGCCCGGTATAGGGCTTTGCAGGGACCAGTTCGGAGTACTCAGTGGTGAGGAAAGCAGTAGAGAATCAAAGACTTCGCACTGAGAGCTAGGGGCGGAAATCATCTTTATCTTGAATTTACAGAAAGCAAAAAGGCATTACGCAATGGCGGATCAATCCAACAAATTCAAAGACGGGAGGTAAACCCCAGACCAAGGAGCAATTGCAAAAAAAAGATATAGCAGGAACTGGATCTCTTTTCACAGTAAAAGCCTAAACCGAAAAAGATAGCAAGGGAAAGAAAACAAGGGAAATTTAGAACAAAAAATGCTTTCACCTAGAAATGCGAGGGGCCGGAAGATCCTTTTTAAGGAATTCGTCAAGAGCAACTAAGCAAGCAGCAAGGAATGGGCTAGCTAACTCACACCAAGGAGCGGGAAGGGCCTTACAAATGAGAAATAGAAGAGATAAGCTAAGCAGGCAGGCAGACTAGGCCACTAGCACTTGATGAGCTCAGAGCGATGAAAGAGCATTTTCGGGAGAACAAGGGCAATTGAGACCAGGAGAAAGAAGGCATAAAAGATAGGTAATCTAATTCATGCTCGGATGCTATGCCGCTTGATTAAGGTCAGTTAGTTAAACGACTATTGTATGAGGATTCGATCACAGTCCCTGTGTAAACGCAATCTCATTCTCAACTTCCTATGCCCCACGAGGTTTGTTCGGCTTAAACCTTTTCATAACTAAAGTCTTTACCCAATCTTTAAAGCGAAACCACCAAAGTTCCATCTGCTCACGATACATAGAGCCGACCGCCGGCTGGCTTCCAACCGGGTTAGGAAGTTAGAAGTCAGAAGTCAACAAAAAAAATAAAAAAAACTCGATCTCAGTGTCCACCTGAGTGTCAACACTTCTTAGTTTTTTTTATTTTTAGTTTAAGGCGGGACTCCCCTTTTTGGAGCGGAGATTCCACATGCAATGTCGGTGACCTGGAGAATAGGGTTAGGCACTGGGTAGACATGAAACATGAAATCAGACTAGCCAGCAAAGATACCATCCGAAGGCCACGACGACAGACACGCTTTAGATATAAGGTCGTCAGCTAGACCCAGTATGGCTTCGGAGGTACACTAGAAGGCAAGTAGCAAGAGCCCCAAGAAAGCGAGAATTTCCGAGGACTAACGGTAACTAAGCGCATTATAACACGGAACAACGTATGAGCGTAAGCTATAGGAGGTCAGCAAAGGCAAGTCAGCGGCTGAAAAGGTCAATCAATAGACCAAGCCCCAGAGTGAGGGACAGCTATCCAAATAACACGAAAGAAAGAAAAAAAGCTCTGTTCCAAATGATCGGGAGTAATGATATAATGCCGAGTAGAGTTGATAAAGTTGAGTGATCATTGCTTGGAGACCCGATGGATGGGAGTCTCCCCCATAGGAGCGAACTCATTCCCACATTCGTTAGCCGCAAAGCTAGAAAGGGCAGCGATTTCCCGGTTGGTCACTTTGGAAGGTATCTCTGGTGATCTTTTACCCCTATTCATGGCTGACTGCGTACATCAATGTCTCCCCACTAATTAGGCGGACGACTGGACTAGTGTCGCATAACGCCAATCCCGTACAGAATGCATAGCCCCATTTACTATATGTACCGATGAAAGTCACAAAGGTCATAAGCCTTACGAAAAAGGGGCAAAGCAAGGGTTGTTGGCAGATAGGAAAGGCCAAGATCCGAACTTGACGTCCCAAGGAGTCTCTGTTCATCTTCGTTCAAGGCAGGACGCATTTTACCCCAATGTTACAGTGGCTATAGCTAAGGCTGCCAGCGGTCTAGATAAGACGCAGCGCAGGACTCTCAATTGAGATAAGCTATGACTCTCCAACAAGGAGACTACCTACAAGGGCAGCAAGAACCCAGCCCGAAAGACAAAGTCTATGGCTAGAACTCAGAAGGCGGCGGAAGATCGTTCGAAAACGAGTAGCTAAGACCCCGATTCGGCGAAAGCATCCAGAGAACAAGGTAGAAAGAAAGACAGGATGGCGTTTTTAGTGTATAAGCCAAGCCAAAGGACGGCGACAAGGAAGATGGCAGGCAAACATTAAGAAGAAGACGGCCAGTATACTGAAAGACAGACTGAAGTAACGAACGCAAGCCAGAGGGTGGAGGAAAGCTAAAAAAAGAGAATGAGTGCACGGATGCAATGCAATACTCCTTATTAAAGGTAGGTATAGTGGAAGGGTTGGTTGTTGCATAAAGCCTCGATAAAGTCTCTTACAGAGAGTCGTCTTAATCCCTCCATACTATGTTCCGAGTTTACCCAACTATGACTTAACGAGAGTCTATCCAGCCTTGTCTTCGGGTGTGCTTCATCTCATATATATGCCCGCCTCGTTACTTATTCTTAATAATATCTGGCAACCCTAACCCACAGCTGCCCTACCAGAATTCCATGTTGCCATGCCTTAACTGAGCTGAGCTACAACAGCAGCTTCGGAAGATGCCCGGCAACTCGGAACATTCATATTTGCTTTTATTGCGGCCTTCTGTTATGCCTTTTCTCTTGGTTTTTATGATTCTATTTTCTTTGATGATTAAAGATCTCCGAGTCATGCTTGCCCTTCTTAGCGCATGCATAATGGGCAGTACTCCTTTCCTTCGACGACTCTTGCCTTCCCTTCCAACCTACCCTGATCTACCTTCAACCAGCTGAACAGGCAAAGGTAACGTAGGAGACATCTCCCATCTGAATCACTTAATCCGCCTCTAATCTTATCTTATCCGCGGATAGATTACGAGGAGCTGTTTAGTTTACTATAATTAGACACCAATGCTTGGCCTGGTGTGAACGAATAAATAATTTTATAATTACTATAAATAAACACAAGTGACGTTCATTTAAGCGACAAATTCTACCTTCATTGTCATTCTTCCTAAGGTTTCGGAGCCAACGGAGGACTGAAGACCGATCAGTCTCTGCAACTCAAAAATCTATCTGGTCCCTTCACGTAGTCTTAATCCATTGTTTATGCAGCTTTCGCACCTTTACGTAGTCTTAATCCACAGCGGACGTTCAACACCTTAGCCTCTATAGTTCGGCTAAGCTATTTCATAACTTTAGTGTATTCTCAATCCATAGTTGATCGTACCTTAGCGTAGATGTTGGGCTTCGTTCCTTAGTTTCATTTATTCAAAAGACCATAATTCATTCAAATGCATCTATATCAGCATCCACTTCAACCTATTTGGGATGGGTTCTCCCGAGCGCGAAACTCTTTTTATGAAATCACTAAGAATGAACAAGAACGATTTATAATGGTGTCTACCTTGATTGAATTTTATACGAGCATCAAATCAAACCAGTCGGCTATTTAATCTCTTTCTGATCCTCGCTATAGGAAATGAACCCGCGAGCGGCCCTTCTTTAATCAAGTTGCGAGCCCCCCTCTCAAATAAGCAGTCTTCGCCGGTAGTAGGTAAATTCGGTCTATTCTTTTCTCCTGCAGCCAACCGTACGTTTGCCTCTTGGTAACATGATCAGTTCCCAAGTGTCGTTCTTTTTTAGAGCCTCCATTTCTTCTATCATAGCTTTCTTCCACTGAGGATGATTGAGGGCTTCTTTCAAATTGGAGGGTATCTTATCGCTGAAACGAAAGCTTTAAAGGAAGTAAGCTTGATATGATAGGACACAAAGTGATTAGATTAATAGGATGAGAAGTACAATATCTCTTTTCTTTCCTCAAGGCAATACAGATCAGAAACAACAGAAGGAGGAAAAGAGTCAGTATTGAAAGACAGATCGATCAGATATCTCTTTTAACGAATTGCCTAATTGCGACAGCTTATCGAGACTTGTTACTAGACCAAGCTTTTTTTTTTTGAATTTCGCCAAATCGGGTGTAAGCTATAGTACAGTGTTGACAGGTGTGGTGTGGTTTGGTGTAACCGGTGGGCTGGGGCCAAAGAAAGACTGTACCTGGCGTTCCTTCCTCTCATCAGGCAGCTATCTCGAGCTCACTGAACACTAACTTAATCCTTCTTTATTTGCCAAAACTTTTCCTTTAGCTTTGTGTAATTGAGCTTGACTTGGTTGGTTTCAAACGGGCCCCGTGGCAGGCAACCAAGTCTGCTAACCTTCACTCCTTTTTTTTTCTTTCTTCTTTCTCTAATACACTAAGCGAGATCTCGAAAAATGGTATCTCAATTGTGCCCCCAATGCCATTGGAGCACTCTCTGATACGCGTTGTGGACATAACCAATTCAGGGGCTGCTTACCGCAGCTTCCAATGTCATACCTTTTGCCTTTCCTGCTCGCTCTGTTTTCATTCGGAACCCAGCTTCACCACTGTATCTCACTGTGGCCACCCTGATGGAGAAGATTACTGGGCCACTCTCCGCAGGTTCACTCCGGTTGGCATCTACAGATGTCAGGGTTAACCCAATTGTCCGCTTCAACTACTTTAGTAATCCGGGTGATGTGTAGCGGTGTGTGAATGGCACCCGCAAGATCGGTGATGTTCTGAGGAGGATTTCAAATTCAGGGAATGCTTTGGGGCCGAGATTTCAGATACGTCGGGCCTGCATTGCCCGTTGATCAATCAAATGATCGGCTGATGGGAGAGTTTTTGCCGTCGCACCGTGAGTAGTATATGACACTACCATGGTGGATGCCTTAGGGGCAAGGTAGTTGATCGAAATTTCAGGGTTATTGTGATTGATGCTCCCCGAGTTGTTGATGGTTCTATATTCACTGTATCACCAGGGACCGATCCCCAGGCTACTCTTTTGATGCTTGGACGGTAAGTGCTTGTTGTTATCTGAATGCTTGAGTGTTGCAGGATTGATGACTGTGAGAAGGGTTGATAATTTGTTGGTTTGTTTTGGCAGGTATATTGGTATGAAGATACTCAGAGAGAGAATGAGATAGAGTTGACCACTTACCCTGTTGTGCCAAAAGGAACTAGAAGCTTACTTTGCTGCTAATCTGCTAGTCATCCACCAGTATTTCCTCTTCCGCTTCTTTGGGTTTTTCTTGTGATGTGTACTTCTGTCTTTGAAGATACAGAGGAGGCTAAGGAGTCTAATTTTGTTGATTCATTCATTCAGAAGAGTGTATGATAAGAAAAACTACGGTTACTTGTTGCAGAAATAAAAGTACCATTTTACAAACTGCTTTGATTGATTAAGATGAAAACTTCGCGCAGGAAGTGTATGTCACGTATATTTGTTAGTCTATAATTTATGAGTTGGACTGGGCCTCCATGTCTTTGTCTGTGTGTGATTTCTGAGCTAAGAGTGCTTGGATTTTGAGTCCTACTCATCTCATATACTATCAAATGGTAGCTCTCCTTCTCTTATGAGAGATAGGCGCTCTCTCTACGGCTAATTCTAACAATAAACACATTCCCTGATCGTAGACCACCTCTCCTTATCTTATATTTTCACTTTATAAGTTCAGTCTTTTGATGCGCGGGGAACTGTCTGAAAGGCATCATTGGTAGGCGGCCAAGTGAACATTCCTCTGTGATTGAGGATAGGTAGGCGAAGTGAATTGGCAATCGGGCAATTCGTTAAAGGATATCTGTATAATGAGTACCTCTTCTGAAGCCATACCGCGAATCTCTTGTCTTCTGGTAAACGGTCGAGAATCCATTCCTGTAAATGATACCATTGGCTTCATTCAAGAACTGTTCCCATCAGAATTGTTCCAAAAAAACCGTATCCCTAGGACTTTTTTTTCAAGAATCTGACCGCAGCAACGTGAAAGAGGAAGCGGAGCAAGGGCCCGGTTAAGCATGCTTTCCTTTAATTGCGTAGAAATAAATAAAGAGTAAAGCAAGGGTAAACGTAGTTGAGAGAAAGGGCCCAAGCCCGGTGAAGAGATCTTTTGGTGCAGGTGAGCTCGTTCGCTTCGCCTGGGGAGGAAGGGATCTATTCCATCCAATAGCTTAGAGATCATCAAACCGTGGATTTTGAGCCCTTTCTTCAATGGTTAAGTTTGAACTCACTTCTTATTCCGGAATTCTAAAAAGAAATGGTGATCGGAGCATTCCTCTTCTTTAAGTTAAAGTTAAGCTGGCGGATCAACAAAGCTAACGACGAACCGCGCTATTGGGCTCTCCTGCCATGTGAAAAACGGCCCTTTGCATGGTTTTTCGAGCCTTGCCTTGATTAGTGGATATTCACTTTTTGGAGTTGAAAACGAATAACGGAAAGTTGAGGTAGTTGGGAATTCCTTTTCTTTTTTCGGCATGCCGCTTCCACGAAGACTTTGAGCTATGGATAGGCATCGAAAGACAGCCAGCCCGCACCATTAGCTCATACTTTTGTTGGGGAACTTCCAGCTATTAAGGAGAAGATGAAGCTTTGTTTAACAATTACAAAGAAGTAAGATGCCCGTTTATTCCGTAGTTAAGGACCACCTCTCATGTGAGAATAGATCGGTATTTCGAAATCATAGCTTATGCGATCACACAATTCAAGTAAAAGAAGAGGCAATCCCTGCCGGCATTTGAACAGACAGAACGTCCCGTCCTCGCGAAGCACAGTTGGAATCATCACCGCGAGTCCTGCCTATTGCCACGAGTCTATCCTATTACCATTATAGGACTAATCACACCAATTAGATCACCCGAAGACAGCACCCAGCCCTCCCTCTAAGAAAGAAAAAGCAGCACCCCGAAGCAAAGCGAGGGACGAACCCAGAAGGAGTGATCACATTCGTTCTTCGTCATCCCCTGTCCCAGTTCTCAGCCATTGAAGAAAGGTGGGCAATCTTTCGAAGAATGAGCTAACTCAGTAGTGGGGTCATGATCATCTACAAGTAGAACGAGCTCCATATTGCTCTGCCTTTTTCCTATGAAGTTGGAACCTTTTCCTTGCTCATTGAGCATTAGTCCATGTCTCCGGGGAACAAAGAGCTTTATTATTGATCCGAGTTATCCGATCCATTTCATCCTTTTATATGCAATAAGTCATGCTTTCACCTGTACCCCCAAAGATGACGGAGGACCCTCTATCTATCAATGCCATTATGAAGATGAAGATTGGACACACTGAACCAACCGACAAGCAATGACCTTTTTCTTTCCCGCACTTTCCCGCAAATACCTGCATCACCTTTCTGCTCTGCGAGTCTAATGGCAATAGTGAGCTCGGCTGTTCCCACCGCCTAACTAGCCACAACGGGGATAAGGAACGGATGCTACTAAACAACCTGAACTAGGCTACTACCGAACAGCTCCTACCTTATATTTGAGACAGATGAAATAGCTATAGATCTGAACCTAAGTACTCCTCCCGAGGCGCAGCCGAAGCTGATAGTTTAGTCTACATTCCGGCATCCATAACCTCACGATTCATTACTTATTCTTGTTCTTGTTATCACCTAGCAACTCCTGGTATCAGACTAACTAGAGCCGCTTGGCTTACCTTCTTCATAGAATGCTTCCCGCGAAGTAGTGAAGGGAGAAGAATAGTCACTACACCTTATTTGCTTTCCCGTTGTCCTTCATCCGTTCTGTCAGCAGTACGCTTCTCCTCAACCTTCGGCTTACCAAACTGCCGTTATCTTGTCTTATGAGTTGTGACTTCACTGGCTGGCCCTTAGTCACTTGAATGATTCTATTCATAGAAAATCTAAGGATTGCCGTCTTTCATTTACTGTGAACTAAGGGGTTTAACCTGGGCTGAAAGCTTCCATGTCATCTTTATCAGATGAAAGAGACGAAAAGCCCGAAAAACAAAGGAAATGGCGGATTATTGCGAGCTCAGGTTGGGTTGCTTTTAGGCCGAAGCGATGGTAATATTGGTAATCGTTGAGTTCTATTAATTCGAAGTACAGCTTGGAACTGGCTGCTTTCTACTTGGAACTGGCTGCCTTCTTTCTCTCTGCGAAAAAGGTCTATCTCTCAACTCATTCTTGCCGAGCTGCTGGAAAGCTGAATAAGGTGCGTAGCTGTAAGGAAGGGGGAAATTAATAGAAAGAGGAAGTCTCCTTCCGAAGGTCAAATCCATTGGATACAGAATCCTCATCTTCAAATTCACGTTCTTTTGGTATAATTCGGGGGGCTTGCTTCCTTTGTGAGAAAGACGTGAGGGAATGTGCACGATTGAATGACCATGACTTTTCGATACTCACAGCCAGCCCCTTCTTTTTCTGCCTGCCACATCTCTCTTCGATAGCGGGGGTAGAACCCATATAGATTCGCAAGCACGGACTCGGCATAATCATTAGTTTATGCTGGAACGCCGTGGACAATTACTCACAAGCTCGGCCTCAGTCAAGCAAAAGAGTGAAAGCGGCTGCCCCTCCCTACTGTCAAGCAAAAGAAAAGAGCCAAAGCGACTTCCCCTCCCCCCTTCACGAGGTTGGCCTACTCATGGATTTTGTTCAAGTGTCGTTGCTGGCAGTTCGGGCGCTTTCCCGGATCAAACTGACCGAAATCCTCATTATTACCACCAATTGGATGAAGGCGAAGAAGAAGCTTTCTATAGACGAGTTAGTAAAGTCGATTCATCAAGCTCGACCATCCCTCTCTCAAGTCAACGAAGGGAGCAAGTTCATGAGATCGGTGCTACGAAACTGATTTGGGCTTACCTTGAGTGCAAAACTATTCCGTTTATAAGTAAGAGTTCTTTGCTCGCCCTCCAACCGGAACGGAATCTCCATCATAGGATAGGGGTAACTTTTGAAGTCTTTCAAGCAGAAGGTACTATAGAAAGAATCCAACGCGATTTCAGACTTTAGGAATAAGCAATCTTAAGCCACCTCCGGAACAGGGAGAGGAAACGGTTAAAAGAAAAAGATTGGATAATTGGATAAATAAACAGCGAGACACCTAGCTTTATAACCTGGGAGGCGTACGAGCCGAAACCACACGAATTGAGAACGGGGGATGCTCCTCTTGGACGAAACTGGTCACACCATCGCTTTTGGAAACGCCAAAAAAGAAGGCATTTTAGAAGGAACCCCCCCCTGGTGAATAAGAGGGCTGGTGAATCGGTGTATGCTGGGGAAAGCTTTCCACTGCCTTGTGTCGTGATGAACCTGCTTCTCATGTGCGCGAGGATCACTTTTCCTTTGCTTCTAACCCTTTTCGATATCCAATTCTGGTTCGAAGAAGCTTGACAAGCTTGATGTTAAGGAAAGGGCTTTGCACTTAATGACAATAATGTTAACGAGTAATGTAATGTCCTTAAAAGGGGAGAGGATAGCTATCCACACTCGAGATAGGATTTAAGTCGACGTAGCTGCTGACTTTGTACTGACGAGTGTCTTCGTCGTAATACATATTAGTTTTGACTGCCCGCACCATTTTACTATACTTTTCAGTTTTAAGTTCAATTGGAACTTTGTTAATGGATCAGTGCCGGATTGGTATCATCATGTTTGGGCACTCAGCAAGAAGGAAATCCGAACAGAACAAAAGAGATCAGGCCTTTGAGTAATGATAAAAAATGAAATTTTTTTCTGCACGCACGAGAAGTACCATCCTTCCCTTCAACGGGCGAGAGGGGATGTTTTTCAATGAGAAGGGGTCTATCTATTTCTGTAAAGAGCGCTCTACATTGATCCATGAGCCGCCCCTTATTTTATCATATCATAATAGAGTCGTCCATATAGAAATTTAGGTCAAGCTCGGTGAATTCAGACTTGTTTATGAACGCACGGAGTCATGGAATTTCATCCACGGGGGGTTTCCATTTGTTTCTTTTTAAAAGCCTCTTTATCTTTAGGATTATGGGTAGGAGTCGATCAAAGATCTACTCACGCAATCCACATACTAGCGTCCCACCGGGATGTTCAAGACAAGGTTCTTACTAAAGAATGATCCTCGGTAGACTAAAAAGCTGTTCCAACTAAATATGGAATAAGAAGATGTACTTACTACTAGATTCCTTACGAACCCGAGTTTTTGGTGGAGTGAACTGAACCCCTCATGTCGGGGTTGCAAGGGTTGGACCTTCTTTTTTTTTTTGTTCTATATTTGTACAAGGAACGCTGCGATCCCTCCTATTGAAAGGGTTGGAGCGATGGCTGGTGTCTTAGAGAGAGGGAATTGGGATTTCATCTAATCATCTTGCTACTTAGGATTCTTCGTGAACTAATAGTTAAGGTGCGTAAAGCTAAAAAAGAGAGTGTAAAGCGCTGAGATGGAAAGCTGAAGACAGCACAGAATAGAGATTTTCAGGAACAAAAGATGGTTTTTTACCGCCACTCAATTATCGTTATCGGGATTTGAACTTCTTCCTATGCTACTACCAGAGGATCGACTAACGAGCGGAGGGGTATAGCTATAAGCAATGTGTGGTAACCCTCATCCACGAGACTTGGTGACCCGAGAACAAGGAAAGCGGCTAATCTACTTATAATCTACTTATTGGGAAAGGAGGATACTGACTTTAGGAGGCTCGCTTCCCTGTGTCTGAGCCAATAGGCATTGGATGATCTCAGTTTGGGCGAAATCCAGGAATGAAATGACTGGCCTTATCTATGGAGCTGCAACTTGAAGTGTACCGCCTTTCTGAATAATCATCTTTCTTGGTTGGGCACCTATCGTGGATTTCTACCAATTTCTACTAAAACGCTCCCGGCCAGGAAAGAAAGCACTTCTAGGAAAAGAGGCTGCTCCCACCGCTGATCGATCAACTACCTATCTCTTTGGTCCTCGATGTGAAGTTGACTTTGTGTCCAGAGAGGAGATTCGCGATCCTTGCACAGCGGAGAGTGGATTCGTCATTATATCAGTCGGATAGGTTGAACTGGGGTTCTTGGAAAATCTCTACGAATTCTTCTTTGCAAGAGACATCCCTGGGTTTAGTGATGTCTCCGGCGAAGAAAAAGCGTTCTTGGAGGCTCAGCCATTCGGCAGAATGGAGCAAATCCGATGCTACACCCTTTTTTTTTCAGATAAGGGGAGGGCGGACCCCTATGAAACTCATCTCCCTTCTCCGCGAAGAGAAAAGTCTGATTTCGAAGTGAAAAGAAAGCACGCACCGAAGAAGAAATTGTTGAATCCGACCGGCTATATCTATTTAGGAGGGGGCTCAAAGGGAAGATGAACTTGCTAAGCCAGGCGGCATAGAAACCTATCCGGGGGAAAAGTAGATCTCCTGTTACTTTTGTTCGGAAGTATGTGATCCATTAATCCAACATCGTTTTCTTGGCTACCTTATCGTATGCAGCCTGATGAGCGTCGGCTAACCGCGAGAGTAGTTCTTGTTCAGTATCTTTCACAAGACTCCGTAGCCAGACTTGACTCTTTTAGGCAAATTACGAAGCACATGGGTGTCTTCGGCAGTGAATATGATTCACCCCCATTATGTTTGTGCTGGTTTCTGGGCACCATAGGCTGCTCATCGCCTCTACCTCTAAGGTGTGCTGATTTGAGGATACTTCTTATAAAGTGCCAAGGAATTATGCCTCCTCCCACTGTTCTACCATCTCGGCATCTTCCAGCATCTCTTTTATCCAATCATTTCACTTTTGGCTTTTTGTTCCTATGCCCCTCGTCCTATTTGTCCGGCCGCTGCATTGGAATTCCAGAGGAGGTATGTCGTCTGGATCCTAGCTGTTTCCCGACACGTTGTCTTCGTGGAAAATTATTATTTTATTATATTATATTATGCTTCTTCACCCACACCACCTGCACTACCCACATCCTCCATTTATTATCTTCCAGTTTTTGATCTGCCAGAGCCTGAGAAAACTTCGACGGAATCGGTCTGTCAAAGCCCAGCGAATGATGCAACGGTCGTGCCACCGCCTTCTCTTCTTCTGCCTCAGTAGGTAATTACTCTGAACCCTCTGCTCCTTCTGCACCATCTGAATCTGTAGTTTCTCTTCGACGTTTCAATCGTCAATCTGTACCTCCTGTCTGATATGGCTATTCTCCTGAAAGATATGGTGCTTCATCTTCTTTTTTTACTACTTTGAATTCTGTTCATGTCCCTTCCACCTATAAGCAGGCAGCAGAACTAGCATGTTGGCGCAAAGCCATGGATGATGAGCTCCAGGCCCTAGAAGAAAATCATACTTGGTGTTCCTAGACCATCAGATATATCCATTATTGGTAGCAAATGAGTATACTCAATCAAGCTGAAATCCGATGGTAGTCTAGATAGGTGTAAAGCTCGTCTGCTTGCTCAAGGCTATAAACAGGAGTATGGCATCGATTATGAAGAAACATTTGCTCCCGTTGCCAAAATGACTACTGTTCGTACCCCGTTGGATGTTGCGTCCATTCACCATTGGTCTTTACATCAGATGGACGTTCAAAATGCATTTCTTCATGGTGATCTTAAGGAGACAGTTTATATACAACCTCCTCCTGGCTACCAGCTAGCGGAAAAAACTCTCGTTTGTCGTCTTCGTAAATCTCTCTATGGATTGAAACAAGTGCATGGTTTGATAAATGGCTTTATCTCCCTATTGCTAATAAAATTGGCCTGTATTCTGGTATGGAGGTTTTTCATCTTAAGGTTTCACATTTTCTTCGTGATCATAAATGGTGCTTGCCCAGGATTCTTACATATAATTTCCCTTAAGTTCATGATGATATTACGGCTCTTGATATTTCATCTACGAACTCTTCGGATCAGCTTGTTTGGGAGTCTTCGGATACTGGCTCTCCTTCCTTTATGGATTTCTTTTCGGTCTTTTCGGCCACAAATTTTTTGGCACAAGCTTATCTGGCATCAGTTTATTCCTCCAAAAATCTCAGTTCTTTTATGGAGGCTGAGGCTTTTTCATAACAAGCTACCTACAGAGGACAATCTCCAACGCCGCGGTTTTGCATTGGCATCGGTTTGTTGCCTATGTGATAGTCCTTGCTCCTCAGAGACATCTTCTCATTTATTTTTCCAATGCAGTTTTGCTCAAAAAATCTGGCAATGGTTGGCTACTCAATTTCATACAACTCTTCCTACTGGTGGTGTCCTCAATGACTTGTTTGAGGCAATTGTTTTCAAAGGTTTTCGTTCCCAACTTCATAATATTTGGATAACGGCCTGTTTTTATTGTATTCATATTATTTGGAAATCTCGAAATAAGCTGCTGTTTGATAGCATTTCTTCTAACCTTCAGCGTGCTTTAGCTGCTTGCAAAGCTACTATTCTTTATGTTTGCAGGTTCTGCTCTGGCCATATTTGCTCTTTGCATGATTTAAATATAATGAGAGGCTTAGGTATTAATCCCCTTCATAGAAAAGCTCCCCGGATTAATCCAGTCCTTTGGCATTGTCCTCCTTTTAACTGGGTGAAAGTTAATACGGATGGCTTGGCGAAAGGTAATCCAGGTCCTGCTGCTTGTGCTGCTATTTTTCGGGATTATAGAGGAGATTTCCTGGGTGCATGTGCTGTTAGCCTTGGAAATCAATCTGATTTTTTTGCTGAAATTACGGGTATTGTTATGACCTTTGGCTTGAAAGTGATTCCATGGCAGCCATTGCTTGTTTAAAAAATCCTAACTATCAACCTCCCTGGAGCATACGCACTCGTTGGCTTAATTGTTTATCTATGCTTAAAGATTTTCGACTCGTTTGTACGCATATTTTCAGGGAAGGGAATATGGTTGCTGACTCTTTGGCCAATCTCGGGTTGCAGTATAATACAATGGTTTGGTGGCACGCCCCCCCTATGCAGGTCCGAAGGTTTATTCATGAAGACATCATGGGCTGGCCTAAATATAGATTTTCTTAGGCCGTTCTTTTTCTCTTGTTGCATGATTTATTTTTGCATTGCAGTTTGTATTTCCTTATTTTCTTCGCATGCATTTCCTCTCTTTTTGTTTTAATGGCTTGTAACTAGTCATCTTTTCAAGGGTAAGGCTCATTAAGTCCCCCCCTTTAGGTGTACTTTTCTTTCTTTTTATTTTATATTTGTTGTTTGTCTTTTTGGTCTCCTATGTCACTTCCCTGTGTCCTTTGCTTTCTCTAGGTTTCTAGGCTTATCCTTCTGAAATTCGGAAGTCAAAAAATCATCTATAGTCTCTGAAATATCTATATATACCTGCTGTAATCTCATTTTCTGGAATGAAATGTTAGTGGAGAAGTTGAGTATTGTTGTTTTTTGTTGTGTTCAAGAGCTCTGCTGTAGCAACTTCGTTTTTTGCATGTAATTCAAGCGCTTTAGTACGGAGGGGAGTCAAATTCTGTTATTTGTTCTTTCATGTTGCTGGTTTTTGACTCTGTTTACCGGTTTGATGTTTCAGTTTAGAAGCTCTTTAGTTTTTCTCTTAAACTAAGACCAGCAGCAGACCACCCTCTTAATCTTATCTTTAGGGCGCCCACCATCTTACCACGAAAGTGGGGGTCAAGGCGAGTGGACCAGGGAATAAGGTGAATTGGTCCGGGAGGTGAGTTCCGGCCCTACTTCTTTCTCTGCTTTCTGTATCCGCTCGACTAGTTCCATCGACGTGATTATGGAAACCACTTTTTCACTGAATCGAGCGCTTCCGAGGTCGCTCGACTATTGGTGTTTCGAATCAAACCCGGGTAGATATGCAAAGTTTGCATAGCAGTGTATTTGATGAGTAGGAGTAGACAGATCCGGAGACGTACTTACAGGCTTCGAAGCCTCGCCTATCGTATGTATCGGCTACGTCTCAGGGATTCTACCAGAAAATGAAATATAACATGCAGCGGAAGGACTTTGCAAGGAAACCATACATCTTTCACATTGTTCGTGTGAAAGTGGGGAAGAGAAATTCCTTTTCATCCTTGTTCTTTGATGGTTGCTGCACCCCCGTGGAGCAGTAGCCCTTCCACTCGGGCACCTCTACTCAATTCGGTCGATTCAATGCTTTGCATGGAAGGTCACTGTACGCCAGAGTAAAGGAAAGCAGAAAGAGAAGAAGGCGAGGGCGCAGAAGAATAGAATCCGACCGGCGAGGATTTAGTTTAGTCAGGTGGGTCAAATTCATGTGAAAGAAAAGGTCAATTCAATGCGAAAAGGAATTTGTAGGTTCGGGCAACTGTACAAACAGGTATTTCCTTTTGTCGTTGGAGCTCTGTCCATTGATCAATTTGGGCTAGGTGAGAAGCGAATAAAGGCATTTTCTCACGACTTTTAAGAGTAATAGTATAAGTATAATTAGTCCAGTCGGGAGTGCTGAATCATTATAAGCTCAGGGGAAGACTTTCTGTCCACGCGGGCAAGCAAGTTTCCGTACAGAGAAGAAGGCAAGCCCGTAGTACTACAAGGAAAAGAAATGCGTTTTCTAAGCGTAAGCGCCCTGGAACGAAATGAGAATAGAACCAGTTCTAGTGAGCAACGAAACTTCTTTAATCACGGTTCAGAATCCGAATCCTTGACCGAGGGAATGGATAGGAAAGTGGGGCAGAAGAAGAGAATCCCATTCAATCCGGTTTTCTAGTGATCCTATTGTGGAAAGGTGATGGGCTCAATAGAGAAAATAAAGGGGTACCCTGAATGGCCGATTCCTGCTTATAAGCTTCGGACAGCTGGAAATAAGGAGATTCTTTCTTCTTGGGATGACGAATGAAGGAAGCTTTTTAAGCCATTTTCGCATTAAGGGGAGTGGAGCCGATGGGATTTATCGAATGGTAATGAAGCTTGCCATTCTGTCTATTTGGCTGAAGCCGACTCTGGGCCTGCCCTTTTGCTAGCTTTTTCATTATGCTAGTTCAACTACTGGAAATCTCTCAACACCGTCAATCCACTCTCAATAGATGCTGCCCCTTAAACAGTGTGAAAGGGTGGTAGTTTGAAGAAATGGCTGGAAGATAGGGTTATCGAGCTACCTTCTGTGACAACTGTCCCGACTGCTGAAGACGAGAAGCATACCGCGAAATCGGATAAGGCCGAACTGCGGTGTCCAAGAGCAGTTTTTCATGAAGGTAAAGAAGGCTTTTGATGACGGCTATGCACGAGCCGTTCAGGATTTCGGGCTGGATGTTGCTTCGGAGACCGCTCAGGGGGATGATGTTCAAGATGGTGAAGAGGTCGTTGGTGAGACCGCAGATCCGCCGGGAGGAGATGTCAGAGCGGATGGGGTAGTCGTGCCCACAGAGGACGAGGTGGCCGCCGATCTTGTACCTGAGAAGGCTGTTCTTGCTTTGGAAAAAGGCGTTGGTGAGGTTGGCCCAGAGGAAGTTGCTTTAGTTGTTGAAGAGAAGAAGGAAGATGCAAGTAATCCTGGGGAGGTTCCTGAAGAACGGCGAAGGCACGCAGGACGCCGACGTCAAGGCTATAGAATGAAGATGTTGTAATAGTCTGGCTGTTTCCAGAGGGTTCCCGAGGCCGCGACTTTTCATTTTAATGATGCTGGGTCTGTCTCCCTATAGTGGGAAGACCTCATTGCGATTGATGAAATTTAGCTCGGAGTCGAGCTGTTCTGTTGGTTCTTTCTTTTGTCTGGTAGTTTGCGTCTGTATAGTCCTCTGATGCTTTGAATGGATTTCCGCACATCTTTCATTCAATATCTCTTTCCCCGTCTGCTCTGTCTGATGAAGTTAGAAGTTAAGTTACTATAACATATTCCTCTTATTAAGATAGGTTTCATTAAAGAAAGTCGTTCGTACCGCACTATTTCAATCAAATACCGCCGGCATTTAGTGTATCAGAAAGCACATCTGTCCTTTGCACCTCTCCATATGTATGTGCTTTAGCCCGGATTAAGTAATTCCTTATAGAAAGAAAAAAGATCTTCGTCTTGCTTCTTTGGATTGAAGTGCGTGCCTTAGGTTTCTGACCTAACCACTCTTTCTTTCTCCCATGCTTTCTGTTGGTCAACAACCAACCACAGCTCTCTATAGTTCAGTTCTTCACTACTCGTACAGGCTTTCTGTCTGGAGGGAATCATTTTTTCTCAAAAAATCATGCCTCAACTGGATAAATTCACTTATTTTACACAATTCTTCTGGTCATGTCTTTTCCTCTTTACTTTCTATATTCCCATATGCAATGATGGAGATGGAGTACTTGGGATCAGCAGAATTCTAAAACTACGGAACCAACTGGTTTCACACCGGGGGAACAATTATTTGAGGCCCCGCAACGACCCCTTGGAAGATATCTTGAGAAAAGGTTTTAGCACCGGTGTATCCTATATGTACTCTAGTTTATTCGAAGTATCCCAATGGTGTAACGCCGTCGACTTATTGGGAAAAAGGAGGAAAATCACTTGGATCTCTTGTTTCGGAGAAATAAGTGGCTCACGAGGAATGGAAAGAAACATATTCTATTTGATCTCGAAATCCTCATATAGCACTTCTTCCAATCCTGGATGGGGGATCACTTGTAGGAATGACATAATGCTAA